ATTTGGAAGATCCAAAACCAAAAAGAAAAATAGTGGTATTTGCTAGCAACAACATAATGGAGGCAGTCAATCAATATAGATTGATCCGAAATCTGATTCAAATCCAATATAGCACCTATGGGTACATAAGGAATGTATTGAATCGATTCTTTTTAATGAATAGATCCGATCGCAACTTCGAATATGGAATTCAAAGGTATCAAATAGGAAATGATACTCTGAATCATAGAACTATAATGAGATACACGACCAACCAACATTTATCAAATTTGAAAAAGAGTCAGAAGAAGTGGTTCGATCTTCTTCTTTTTATTTCTCGAACCGAGAGATCCATGAATCGGGATCCTAATAGATACAAATGGTCCAATGGGAGCAAGAATTTCCAGGAACATCTCATTCCTGAGCAGAATAGCCGTTTTCATTTTCAAGTAGTCTTCGACCGATTCCGTAAAGTCTTCGACCGATTCCGTAAAGTCTTCGATCGATTCCGTACAGCCTTCGATCGATTACGTGTTAATCTATATTCGATCGATTGGTCTAAGGTTATCGACAAAAAAGATTTGCCTGAGTTACCTTCTCGCCTTTTGTCCAAGTTACTTCTTTTTTTGCCCAAGTTACTTCCTTTTTTGTCCAAGTCTCTTCTCTTTTTGTATAACTCACTTTCTTTTTTCTTTGTGAGTTTCGGGAAGATCCCCATTCATAGGTCCGAGATCCGCATCTATGAATTGAAAGGTCCGAATGATCAATTCTGCAATCAGTTGTTAGAATCAATAGGTCTTCAAATCGTTCATTTGAAAAAATTGAAACCCTTCTTATTGTTATTGGATGCCCGTGATACTTCCCAAAAATCGAAATTCTTGATCAATGGAGGAAGAATATCACCATTTTTGTTCAATAAGATACCAAAGTGGATGATTGACTCATTCCATACTAGAAAGAATCGCAGGAAATCTTTTGATAACACGGATTTCTATTTCTCAATGATATCCCGCGATCAAGACAATTGGCTGAATCCCGCGAAACCATTTCATAGAAGTTCATTGCTATCTTCTTTTTATAAAGCAATTCGATTCTTGAATAATCAACATCACTTCTGCCTCTATTGTAGCAAAAGATTCCCTTTTTATGTGGAAAAGGCCCGTATCAATAATTATGATTTTACATATGGACAATTCCTCAATATCTTGTTCATTCGCAACAAAATCTTTTCTTTGTGCGGCGGTAAAAAAGAACATGCTTTTTTGGAGATAGATACTATTTCACCAATCGAGTCACAGGTATCTAACATATTCATACCTAACGATTTTCCACAAAGTAGTGACGAAAGGTATAACTTGTACAAATCTTTCCATTTTCCAATTCGATCCGATCCATTCGTTCGTGGGGCTATTTACTCGATCGCAGACATTTCTGGAACACCTCTAACAGAGGGACAAATAGTCAATTTTGAAAGAACTTATTGTCAACCTCTTTCAGAGATGAATCCATCTGATTCAGAAGAGATGCATCAGTATCTCAATCTCAATTCAAACATGGGTTTGATTCACACTCCATGTTCTGAGAAGGATTTCCCATCCGAAAAGAGGAAAAAACGGAGTCTTTGTCTAAAAAAAGGGCTTGAGAAAGGGCAGATGTATAGAACCTTTCAACGAGATAGTGCTTTTTCAACTCTCTCAAAAAAATGGAATCTATTCCAAACATATATACCATGGTTCCTTACTTCGACAGGGTACAAATATCTAAATTGGATATTTTTAGATACTATTTCAGACCTATTGTCGATACTAAGCAGCCACAAATTTGTATCCATTTTTCATTATATTATGTATAGGTTGGATAGATCATGGCGAATTATTCAGAGAAAATTGCGTCTTCCACAATGGAATCTGATAAGTGAGATTTCGAGTAAGTTTTCACATAATCTTCTTCTGTCCGAAGAATTTAGTCATCGAAATAATGAGTCACCATTGATATCGACACATCTGAGATCGCCAAATGTTCTGGAGTTCTTCTATTCAATCCTTTTCCTTTTTCTTGTTGTTGGATATCTCGTTCGTACACATCTTCTCTTTTTTTCTCGAGCCTACAGTGAGTTACAGACAGAGTTCGAAAAGGTCAAATCTTTGATGATTCCATCATACATGATTGAGTTGCGAAAACTTCTGGATAGGTATCCTACATCTGAACTGAATTCTTTCTGGTTAAAGAATCTCTTTCTAGTTGTTCTGGAACAATTAGGAGATTCTCTAAAAGGAAGACGGCCTTTTGCTTTTGGCGGCAATCGGAATCTCATCGATCTCATCAGTATCATACTAAATCCCATCAATCTCATCAGTATCATACCAAATCCCATCAATCGAATCGCTTTTTCGATAAATACGAGACATCTAAGTCATACAAGTAAAGCGACCTATTCCTTGATAAGAAAAAGAAAAAACGTGAATGGTGATTTTTTTGATGATAAAGATGATAAAGTCGAATCCTGGGTCTCGAACAACGATGAGATTGAGGATACAGAAAGAGAATTCTTGGTTCAGTTCTCCACCTTAACGACAGAAAAAAGGATTCATCAAACTCTATTGAGTCTGATTCATAGTGATCATTTATCTCATAGTGATCATTTATCAAAGAATGACTCTGGTTATCAAATGATTGAACAACCGGGAGCAATTTACTTACGATACTTAGTTGACATTCATAATAAGTATCTAATGAATTATGAGTTCAATACATCCTCTTTAGCAGAAAGACGGATATTCCTTGCTCATTATCAGACAATCGCTTATTCACAAACCTCGTGTGGGGCTAATAGTTTTCATTTCCCATCTCATGGAAAAAGCTTTTCGCTCCGCTTAGACCTATCCCCCCCTAGGGGTATTTTAGTGATAGGTTCTATAGGAACTGGACGATCCTATTGGGTCAAATACCTAGCGACAAATTCCTATGTTCCTTTCATTACAGTATTTCTGAACAGGTTCGTGAAGAACAAGCTTATTCCGTTTGATTTTGATGATAGTGACGATAGTGATGATAGTGACGATAGTGACGATAGTGACGATAGTGACGATAGTGACGATATTGATGTTGATGATAGTGACGATATTGAGATTGATGATAGTGACGACCGTGACCTTGATACGATCGATATCGTCACTAGGATGAATGGGCTAACTATGGATATGATGCCGCCGGACCTAGACCTACTTTATATCCCCCTTCAATTCGACTTAGCACAAGCAATGTCTCCTTGTATAATATGGATTCCAGGCATTCATGATCTGGCTGTGAATGAGTTTTATTACTTATCCCTCGGTCTATTAGTGAACTATCTCTCCAGGGATCGTGAAAGATGTTCCACTAGAAATATTCTTGTTATTGCTTCGACTCATATTCCCCAAAAAGTGGATCCCGCTCTAATAGCTCCGAATAAATTCAATACATGCATTAAGATACGAAGGCTTCTTCTTCCACAACAACGAAAGCACTTTTTCAATCTTTCATATACTAGGGGATTTCACTTGGAAAAGAAGATGTTCCATACTAATGGATTCGGGTCCATAACTATGGGTTCCAATGTACGAGATCTTGTAGCACTTACCAATGAGGCCCTATCGATTAGTATTATACAAAAGAAATCCATCATAGACACTAATATAATTAGATTCGCTCTTCATAGACAAACTTGGGATTTGCGATCCCGGGTAAGACCGGTTCGGGATCATGGGATCCTTTTATATCAGGTAGGAAGGGCTGTTTCACAAAATGTACTTCTAAGTAATTGCTCCATAGATCCTATATCTATCTATATGAAGATGAAGAAGAAATCATGTGAAGGGGATTCTGATTTGTACAAATGGTACTTCGAACTTGGAACGAGCATGAAGAAATTAACGATACTTCTTTATCTTTTGAGTTGTTCTGCCGGATCGGTCGCTCAAGACCTTTGGTCTCTACCCGGACCTGATGAAAAAAATGGGATCAATTCTTATGAACTCGTTGAGAATGATTCGGATCTAGTTCACGGCCTATTAGAAATAGAAGGCGCTCTGGTGGGATCCTCGCGGACAGAAAAAGATTGCAGCCAGTTTGATAATGATCGAGTGACATTGCTTCTTCGGCCCGAACCAAGGAATCCCTTAAATATGATGCAAAATGGATCTCGTTCTATCGTTGATCAGAGATTTATCTATGACGAATCGGAGTTTGAAGAGGGGGGAGGAGTCCTCGACCCGAGAAAGGAAGAAAGGGAAGGAGTCCTCGACCGGAGTAAGGAGGATTTTTTCAATCAAATAGTTTGGGCTCCTAGAATATGGCGCCCTGGGGACTTTCTATTTGATTGTATCGAAAGGCACGATGATTTGGGATTTCCCTATTGGGCCAGGTCATTTGGGTACGAAGGGATCCTTTTTGATTATGATGAATGGGGTGAGCCTCGAAGAAAGATTCCAGAGCTTGAAGAGCTTGAAGCGCTTCTAGAGCTTCCAGAGATTCAAGACCATCCAGAGCTTAAAGAGCTTCTAGAGCTTCGAGATCTTCTAGAGTTTGAAAGGCTTCAAGATCAAGGGTTTCTAGAGCTTCCAGAGACTGAAGATGAAGATGAAGAGCTTCGAGAGCTTCGAGAGCTTCAAAAGCTTCGAGAGAATGATTCGGAGTTCTTGCAGAGTGGAACCGTGCAGTACCAGACACGAGCTAGATCTTCCAAAGAACAAGGCTTTTTTCGAATAAGCCAATTCATTTGGGACCCTACAGATCCACCCCTTTTCCCATTCAAAGATGAGCCTTTTATCTCTGTGTTTTTACGTAAAGAATTCTTTGCAGATGCAGATAAAGAGAGGTCGCTTCATACTTCCCAAAGGGAGCGTCCTAAATCTCCAACGGAACACTGGTTTATCCGTACTAGGATAAGAAAGGAGCTCCACTCGTTGATTGATCGCCATAGATGGTTTAGAACCAATAGCTCATTATCTGATGGATCTTTCCGTTCTAATACTCTATCCGAG